TTTTTCCTTCGTTGCTGGCTTACAAGGCCAGTATTTTAATTAAATTACTTAGACCCTTCATTTAGGCTTTAGTATATAGTTTTCAAATAGTCCTGCTATTGGTATAAAGGCAATAATAATTAGGAAGTATGTAATTGAGGCAATTTGGCCGATGATAATAAATGGTTGCTCTACTGGTTGACCTCCAATTCATGTAAGAATTAGTAGGTCGGAAGTTAATAGTCAAAATAGTGTTTGAGAGATTGGGCGGAATATTAAGCTTCGTTGTTTTGATGTGTGGAGTAGTGGGATGATTAGTAAAATTAAAATTGATGCTAGTAAGGCTAATACTCCTCCTAGTTTGTTTGGGATAGATCGTAAAATGGCATAGGCAAATAGGAAGTATCATTCTGGTTTAATATGTGGTGGCGTGTTAAGTGGATTGGCCGGAGAGAAGTTATCTGGGTCCCCTAATATATCTGGTGAGAATATAGTTAGAAGAAGTAGTGCTAGGATCATTATAATAAAACCTAAGGTGTCTTTAATTGTATAGTATGGATGAAATGGAATTTTATCTGAATCCGGATTTAATCCAGTTGGGTTATTAGATCCTGTTTCATGTAGGAAAAGTAAGTGGACAATGACTAGGGCTGTAACGATGAAAGGTAGGATGAAGTGGAATGCAAAAAATCGGGTTAAGGTGGCTTTATCTACTGAGAATCCTCCTCAGATTCATTCTACTAATGTGGTTCCAATGTATGGGATTGCTGATAGTAGGTTAGTAATTACAGTGGCTCCTCAAAATGATATTTGTCCTCAAGGTAGAACATAGCCTACAAAGGCTGTAGCTATTACTGTAAGTAGTAGAATAACTCCAATGTTTCATGTTTCTTTGTATATGTATGATCCATAGTAGATTCCTCGACCTACATGAATAAATAAGCATATGAAAAATATTGAGGCTCCGTTAGCATGTATGTTACGGATTAGTCATCCGTAGTTTACATCTCGGCAGATGTGGGCTACGGATGAAAATGCTGTAAGTGTGTCGGATGTGTAATGTATTGCTAAGAATAGGCCTGTAAGTATTTGGATAATGAGACAGATTCCTAATAGTGAACCAAAGTTTCATCAGGCTGAAATGTTGGATGGGGCTGGCAGGTCGATGAAGGCGTGGTTAATAATTTTTATTAGTGGGTGAGTTTTTCGTAAATTTGTCATTAGGTTTTTGTAGTTGAATTACAACAATGGTTTTTCATGCCATAAGTCATGGTTAGATTCCATGTAAAAATAATGAAAATAATAGTTTTATTTTTATTTTCTATTTTGTTAATTTTTGGATTTGTAGCTTTTGCTTCTAAACCTTCGCCTGTATATGGGGGGTTAAGTCTTGTAATTAGTGGTGGAGTTGGTTGTGCTATTGTAGTTAGTTTAGAAGATACTTTTTTAGGATTAGTTGTATTTTTAGTTTATCTTGGTGGTATATTAGTAGTGTTTGGATATACTGCTGCTATGGCAACGGAGGAATACCCTGAAACTTGGGTTGGTAATGTTGTGGCTTTGAGTATACTTTGTTTTGTTTTATTGATGGAAGCCATTTGGTATTTTTCATCAGGTGAAATTGAGTTATCAACTTCTATTGAGTTGTTTGATTCGGTTGGTGAATATTGTTTGGGGCAAGATAATAGTGGTGTATCTTTATTGTATGGTTGTGGTGGTTGGGCTTTAGTTCTTTTAGGGTGAATTTTATTTATTACTATTTATATTGTCTTAGAAGTAGTTCGTGGTCGTAATTAAATAATAAGTATGACTATAATAATTGAGATAATAAATGAAAGGAAATAAGTTTTAATTATTCCTTTTTGAAGTGAAGTGATAGATGAAGATAAGTGACTGTGTAGATTTGCTTGGCCTTTTGGTCCTGTTTTTTCGAATCAGTTTAAGTCGATTAGTATGGTAGCGATATGTTGGCCTAAGTGTAAGTTAGCTATAGGATATGATCGGTGGAATAGATGGGTAAAATATCCTAGTATATTAGAGAAGTTGTGAGTATGGATTACATTTTTTAGTGGTAGTTTATTTGTTAAGGCATTCAATTCTAATGCTAGTAAAAGTCCTATGATTGTAACAATTAGGGCAGATAGTTTTGTTGATATTGGTATTGTAGTAGGTGTAATGTATATTGGGGGTATATTTATTGTTAGAATGTACCCTGCGAAGATGCTTCCAATGGCTAGTCGTAAGATAGGGTTAATTAGGTTTGGATGGTTTTCGTTTAGTGGACTTAGTGGTAGAAACCGTGGTTGGTTGAGTAGTGCAAAGTAAATGATTCGTATACTGTATATAGCTGTAAGAGATGTGGCTACTATTGTTATTAGTAATGCCCATGAGTTTACGTATGATGTGTTTATGGCTTCAATAATTGAGTCTTTTGAATAGAATCCAGCTAGAAATGGGGTTCCTATGAGTGCTAGGCTTCCTACTGTTAGGGCTGATGTGGTAATAGGTAAGATTGGTAGTAGTCCTCCTATTTTTCGGATATCTTGTTCGTCGTTTAGGCTGTGGATAATTGATCCAGAGCATATAAATAATATGGCTTTAAAAAATGCATGTGTGCAGATATGAAGAAATGCTAGGTGTGGTTGATTGAGTCCAATTGTAACTATTATTAATCCTAGTTGGCTTGATGTGGAGAAGGCTACAATTTTTTTGATATCATTTTGTGTGATTGCGCAGATTGCTGTAAATAAGGTTGTGATAGCTCCAAGGCATATGGCTATAGTTAGGATAGTTGGGTTATTTTTTGTTATTGGGTAGAAACGAATTAATAGAAAGATGCCTGCTACTACTATAGTGCTTGAATGAAGTAAGGCTGAAACTGGGGTTGGTCCTTCTATTGCGGAAGGAAGTCATGGATGAAGTCCAAATTGGGCTGATTTGCCTGTGGCGGCAATAATTAGTCCTATTAGGGCTAGTGTGTTTATATCTGTCATAAAAATATGTTGAAGGTCTCATGAGTTATTATTAATTATCAATCATGCTATAGATAAGATGAATCCGATGTCTCCGATTCGGTTATATAGAACGGCTTGTAGTGCTGCCGTATTTGCGTCTGTCCGTCCATACCATCATCCAATTAGTAGGAAGGATATAATCCCTACACCTTCTCATCCGATGAAGAGTTGAATTAAATTATTAGCGGATACAAGGATGATTATAGTGAATAAAAATATAATTAGGTATTTAAAGAAGCGGTGAATATTGGGGTCAGAGTGCATATATCATATTGAGAATTCTAGAATTGATCATGTAACATATAGGGCAATTGGAATAAAAATAATTGAAAAATAGTCTAGTTTAAAGCTTATATTAATGGGCATGGAGGCAATTGAGAATCATTGTCAGTTAGTTACTGTTGACTCTAATCCTTGGTATATAAATATTAATATTGGTGCAAGGCTTGTAAGGAATGATATTTTAATTATGTTTTTACAGTATTGTGGGAATTTGTCGGTTTTGTATGGGTAAATTAGGTTGAGTATAATTGGTAATGTTAGTAGTATGATAGACATAAGTAGGGTTGAGTTAATTAAATTATTAATTACTTTTATTTGGAGTTGCACCAAAGTTTTTGGTTCCTAAGACCAATGGATAACTTCTATCCTTTAAAAGTGAGAAAGCCGTGCTTGTTAAGCACGGAGTAAAGAGTTAGCAGGTCTTAGTACTTTCTCGGCATATAAGAAGATTTAAACTTCTATGTTTAGATTCACAATCTAATGTTTTTGTTAAACTATATTTGCAGTATGTTAATCCCAGAATGAACTTTGGGCTAAGTGTGATGGTGATTAGTGGGATTATATGAAGGGCTATAATAAGGTGTTCACGTGTATGTGTCGGGTAGATGGGGGTAATATGATGTGTTAATTTTCCTCGCTGTGATGTGGTTAATATATGAAGAGAATAGAGGGCTGTAATTACTGTATTAACTCCTAAAAGGATAATTGAAAAATTTGATCATGAGAATGATGAGACGATTACAGTTAATTCACCTAATAAATTGATTGATGGTGGTAGGGCTAAGTTAGCTAGACTTGCTAATAGTCATCAAGTGCATATAAGTGGTAAGATCATTTGTAGTCCTCGTGCTAGAATTAAAATTCGGCTGTGAATTCGTTCATAGTTAGTATTGGCTAAGCAGAAGAGTATTGAGGATGTTAGACCGTGGGCAATTATAAGTGTAGTAGCTCCTATAAAGCTAAGTGTAGACTGTATAAGGGCAGCAATGATTACAAGTCCTATGTGACTTACTGATGAGTAAGCAATTAGTGATTTTAGGTCTGTTTGACGTAGACAGATTGAGCTAGTTATTACTATACCTCATATAGATAGGATAATGAACGGGTATGCTAGAAATATGGTTGATGGGTTGGTAAATATAGTAATTCGTATAATGCCATAACCACCTAGTTTGAGTAAAATGGCTGCTAGTACTATTGATCCTGCAATTGGTGCTTCAACATGGGCTTTGGGTAGTCATAGATGTACTCCGTAGAGTGGTATTTTTACTATAAAGGCAATTATGCAAGCATATCATAGTATTGAGTTTGAAAATGATAAATTTATATTATACGAGTTAATAAGTGTGTGCAGTATATGTAGTGAGCCAAGTTGGTTATGAAGATAAAGTAGAGCTACTAGTAATGGTAATGAGCCTACCAGAGTATAGAATAAGAAATATAATCCTGCGTTTAAACGTTCATTTTGATTGCCTCATCGTGTGATAATAATTAGGGTGGGAACTAATGTAGTTTCAAATAAAATATAAAATATAATTAGTTCTGATGAGGAGAATGCTATAATTAGGGATAGTTGAAGAATAATTAATATTGTAATATAAGTTTTTTTTCGTGAATAAGTTTCTTTGTTTAGGTGGTTTTGGCTGGCAATAATTATGAGAGGCAGAAGTCAACAAGATAAGACAATTAGAGGGCCAGATAGTGAGTCGATTGAGAAGGATGAGTTATAGTTATAGCCTAAGTCTGAATAGTGGTATATGTAAGTTAGGCTAATAGTGCTAATTAGTAGGCTGTGGGATGTAGAATTAATTCATACTCATTTGTTGTTAGAGTATCAGGTTAATGGGACAAGCATAGCAGTTGGAATGATAATTTTTAGCATTGTAGTAAATTTAGGTTTTGTACATAATCATTTCCATGGGAGGCGGAAATCTTTACTAGTAGGGCTAATCCTACTCCGGCTTCACAAGCTGAGAATACTAATAAGATTAATGGGGCTATTGATGCTGATGACATGTGAAAATATGAAATTACTAGGGCTATTAAGATAAATAGCGATAGCATTATACCTTCTAAGCATAAGAGGGTGGATATTAAATGAGTACGATAAATTAGTACTCCTAGTAGGGCTAGGGAAAAGGCTATGATTAAGTTTAAGTTGATTGAGTTAATAAGGTATTCATGGGGTTAAACCATGATTTATTGAGTCGAAATCAATTATCTTAATTAGATTAAAAACCTATTCAGTTCATTCTAACCCTTTTTGTAATCATTCATAAGCTAGTCCTGCTGTTAGTAGTAAAATTAGGCAGTAAGATAAGATTAATATTGTATTAAGGTTAGGTAGTTGAATTGCTCATGGTAATGGGAGTAGAAGGGCAATTTCTAGGTCAAATAGTAAGAATGTAATGGCAATTAGGAAGAATTTTATTGAGAATGGTAGCCGGGCTGATCCTAAAGGATCAAATCCGCACTCGTAAGGACTTGATTTTTCTAGGTACAAATATAACTGTGGTAGCCAGAAGGCGATAATAACGATGATTGTAGCTAGGAATGAGTTAATTATAAGTGTAATGATAAGATTCATTATTTTTCTCTGGTTTTACCCAGAACTTAATGATTGGAAATCAGTAGTACTAATTATACTAGAAAAATAAGATCCTCATCAATAGATAGATACATAGAGGAATAATCAGACAACGTCTACGAAGTGTCAGTATCAGGCAGCAGCTTCAAATCCAAAGTGGTGTGTGGATGTAAAGTGAAAGTAAAATTGTCGTATTAGGCATACAATTAAAAAAGTTGATCCAATAATTACATGTAGTCCATGGAATCCTGTAGCTACGAAGAAGGTTGATCCATAAATTCCGTCTGAGATTGTAAAAGGGGCTTCGTAGTATTCTATAGCTTGTAGAGCTGTGAAGTAAAGTCCTAGTGCAATGGTAATTGAAAGGGCTTGAATTATTTGTTTTCGGTTTCCTTCTATTAGGCTGTGATGGGCTCATGTGATTGATACTCCTGATGCTAGTAAAATTGATGTATTAAGTAGAGGTACTTCAAGTGGGTTTAGAGGGTGAATTCCTACTGGTGGTCAGCATCCCCCTAACTCTGGAGTCGGGGCAAGACTTGAATGATAAAATGCTCAGAAAAACCCTAGGAAGAAGAAAACTTCTGATGTAATAAATAAGATTATTCCATATCGTAGACCTTTTTGTACTACTGGTGTATGATGTCCTTGAAATGTTCCTTCTCGTACAATATCTCGTCATCATTGGTATATAGTAAGTATTAGACATGTTAAACCAATTGTCAATAGTAAAGTTGAATTAAAGTGGAATCATATAATTATACCTGAGGTAAGTAGGAGTGCTGATAAGGCTCCTGTAAGTGGTCATGGGCTTGGGTTAACTATGTGATATGCATGTGTTTGGTGGGTCATTATGAATTATCATGTAGATATAGGCTTACTAATAGGGTGAATACGTATGCTTGAATTATAGCTACAGCCAGTTCTAGAATAGTAAGTAGAAATAAAATGATAAATGTAATGGTAGATACCATAATGCTAATTGAGGCTAGTGATAATGTGGCTGATCCAATGAGGTGAATAAGAAGATGCCCCGCAGTGATATTGGCTGTTAATCGCACAGCTAATGCTAATGGTTGAATAAATAAGCTAATAGTTTCAATGATAATTAATATTGGAACTAGAGGTGTAGGTGTTCCTTGTGGTAGGAAATGTGCAAGAGATGTTTTTGGTTTATTTCGAAATCCTATTACTACTGTGCCTATTCATAATGGGATTGCTATTCCAATATTTATTGATAATTGAGTAGTTGGAGTAAATGAATATGGTAATAATCCTAGAAGATTGGTGGAAGCAATAAATAAAATCAGTGATATTAGTATAAGTGTTCATGATCGTCCTCGTTTATTATGTATTGTCATTATTTGTTTAGTAATTAGCCGAATTAGTCAGATTTGTAGAGTTTGGATTCGGTTTGGTAGTCATCGTTTAGGGGTTGATAGAATAAGGCATGGAAAAAATATAATGATAGGCAGTGTTGTAATACCTATGATAGAAGGGGTGATGAATGGGGCAAATAAATTTTCGTTCATTTTTTTTCTCATGGTAATTGTTGTGTAACAAGAATGTTTTTATCATTTTGTTGATAAATTGATAGTATTGTTTGATTTATTATTTTTAGTTGATAAACGCAGAATAGTGCTACAATTATAAGGAGAATTACTAATAGTCATGTTGATGTGTCAAGTTGTGGCATTGTTTTTGAGGGATGGTTAAATCTTAACAATATTCAGAGATATTGATAGGCCTCAAAAAATGATTGCATTATGGAGGACCATTTTTCGAAATATTTGAGAGTGGTCATTTCTAATACAATAGGCATGAAGCTGTGATTGGAGCCGCAAATTTCTGAGCACTGTCCATAAAATACTCCTGGTCGTGAAGATGTTAATGTTACTTGATTCAGACGTCCTGGGATGGCGTCGGCTTTTAGTCCTAATGATGGTACAGCTCATGCGTGTAGGACATCTTCAGATGAGATAAGCATTCGGATAGGTAGTTCTATTGGTAAAACTAGTCGATTGTCAACTTCTAATAATCGAAGTTGGCCTGGGTTTAAGTCATTTGTTGGAATTATATAAGAATCAAATGTTAAGTCTTCATAATCAGTATATTCATAACTTCAGTATCATTGATGGCCTATGGCTTTTACTGTGAGGTATGGATTATAGATTTCGTCTATTATATAAAGAATACGTAAAGATGGGAGAGCAATGAGTACTAGAATTACTGCTGGTATGATTGTTCAAATTGTTTCAACTTCTTGGGCGTCTATAGTGCTAGTATGAGTTAGTTTTGTAGTTAATATTAGGATAATGATGTATAAAACTAGTGAACTAATTAGGAAAACAATTATTAGGGTATGATCATGGAAATACATTAATTCTTCTATAATTGGTGATGTAGCGTCTTGGAAGCCTAGTTGAGCAGGGTATGGCATATAAGATATATAGGGCTTAAACCTATAATTTAACTATGGCAAAGTTATGTAATTATTATTACTAATATCTTGTGAGAAAGTCATAGAGGTTATGAGGTTGACTTGAAATCAATCTTAGGGGGTTCAATTCCTTCCTTTCTTGTTCTAAGATTTGATGTATACTGGTTGTTCAAAGGTGTGGTAAGGTGGAGGGCAGCCGTAAAGTCATTCAATATTTGTAGTTGTTAGTTCTACTGATGATACTTCTCGTTTTGATGCGAAGGCTTCTCAAATAATATAAATTATTAGGATTACTGCTGTTAATGAAATAAATGATCCGATTGATGATATAATATTTCATGTTGTATATGCATCTGGGTAGTCTGAGTATCGTCGAGGCATACCTGATAGGCCTAAGAAGTGCTGAGGGAAAAATGTTAGGTTGACTCCAACAAATATGATTAAGAAATGAATTTTTGCTCACATATCACTTAATATGTAGCCTGTAAAAAGAGGAAATCAATGTACAAATCCTCCCATGATGGCAAATACTGCTCCTATTGAAAGCACATAGTGAAAGTGTGCTACTACATAGTAAGTGTCATGAAGAACAATATCTAATGATGAGTTAGCTAGTACAATACCTGTTAGACCTCCAATAGTAAATAGAAAAATAAAACCAAGAGCTCATAACATAGCTGGTGACCATTTGATATTACCTCCATGAAGAGTAGCTAGTCAGCTAAAAACTTTGACTCCTGTTGGAATAGCAATAATTATAGTGGCTGAGGTGAAGTAGGCTCGAGTATCTACATCAAGTCCAACTGTAAATATATGATGAGCTCAAACAATGAATCCTAAAAATCCGATTGATATTATGGCTCAAACTATGCCTATATATCCAAATGGTTCTTTTTTTCCTGAATAATAAGTTACAATGTGTGAAATTATTCCGAATCCGGGTAAAATAAGAATATAGACTTCTGGGTGTCCAAAGAATCAAAATAAATGTTGATATAAGATTGGATCTCCACCGCCTGCAGGATCAAAGAAAGTTGTGTTTAGGTTACGATCGGTAAGTAATATTGTAATTCCTGCTGCTAATACGGGTAATGATAGAAGTAATAATACTGCTGTAATTATTACTGATCAAACGAATAGTGGGGTTTGATATTGAGATATAGCTGGAGGTTTTATATTGATGATAGTAGTAATAAAATTAATTGCACCAAGGATAGACGAGATACCAGCCAAGTGGAGAGAAAAGATAGCTAGGTCTACAGAGGCTCCAGCATGGGCAAGGTTACCAGCTAATGGTGGATAAACGGTTCAGCCTGTTCCAGCCCCAGCCTCTACTGTTGAAGAGGCCAGTAATAATAAGAAGGATGGAGGTAGAAGCCAGAAACTCATGTTATTTATTCGTGGAAACGCTATATCAGGGGCTCCAATTATTAGAGGGACTAATCAGTTTCCAAATCCTCCGATTATAATAGGCATAACTATAAAGAAAATTATTACGAAGGCATGAGCAGTAACAATAACATTATAAATTTGATCGTCTCCTAGTAATGTACCTGGTTGTCCTAATTCTGCTCGAATTAGAAGACTTAGAGCTGTACCTACTATTCCGGCTCAGGCGCCAAATAGTAAATATAGAGTACCGATATCTTTATGATTAGTTGAGAATAGTCAACGATTGATGAACATAGGTAAAATGGCTGAGGTAAGCATTGAACTGTAAATTCAAAGACAGAGACTAACTATCTCTTTTTACCAATTTAAATTGTAGCCAAATGTTAGGCGCTTAGCTGTTAACTAAGAGTAAGTGGGATAAATACCCTCCAATTTAGTATTAAGGCATTAGTAGGTCCCCGGGGCCCCGCCTTTTGTTTACTTGAAAAGGCGGGGTTTTGTATGTAAGGCAAAGGCTAGGTGATTTAACACCTGCTTAAGGCTTTGAAGGCCTTTGGTCTTGTTTGAACCTAAGCCTTTAATTGGTGGCTTTGAAGTATATAATACGTTGAATTGCAAATTCAGAGAAGCAGTTAAATGCTGCCAAGGCTTGATTAATTATTTAAGAATTTAGCTTAATAAAAGTACTCGATTTGCGTTCGAGTGATGCAAGATAAAGTCTTGTAATTCTTATTAGGTGAGTAAAATTATTAGTGGGGATAGAGGTAAAAGTATGGTTGATAGAATTGTTAGTGAGGGAATTATGTAGTTATGTTTGGTTGGTTGATGAAATCATTGGAATTTTGATGAATTGTTTGATGGGAAAATTGTTAGGGTTGATACGTAGATTAAACGTATGTAAAAGAATAAGTTTAGTAATGCTGAGAGAGCTAATAGTGTAGCGATAGTAATGTTATTTGTTGTGGCTAATTCTTGAATAATAAGTCATTTTGGTATAAATCCTGTTAGTGGTGGTAATCCGCCTAATGATAGTAATGTTAATAGTAGAATGATAGTAATTGATGTAGATTTGTTTCATGTGTTGGAGAGTATATTAATTTTAGTTATTGAGGTAAAGTTCAGTGATAAAAATGTTGTTAATGTGGTAATAATGTAGATAATTAAGTTAAGAATAGTTAGTGAAGGGTTGATTATGACAATAATTGTTATTCATCCTATATGAGCAATTGATGAATAAGCTAAGATTTTTCGTAGGTGTGTTTGGTTTAGGCCTCCTCATCCTCCTAACATCGTTGATAAAATGGCTAATGTAATAAGGATATTTATGTTTATTGATGGGGAGATTTGAAATATAATAGAGGTAGGAGCAATTTTTTGTCATGTTAGTAAGATCATTCCTGATATGAGTGGGATTCCTTGTGTCACTTCTGGCACTCAGAAGTGAAATGGTGCTAGTCCTAATTTTATTGCTAGGGCTAGGGTTATTAATGTGATTGCTAAGTTGTCTGATACTTGAAATAATGTTCATTGGTTAGTCATTCATGAGTTATAAATGATGGCAAATATAATAATTATTGATGCAGTTGCTTGTATTAAGAAATATTTAATTGCAGATTCTGTATTTCGTATGTTGTTAGGGTATGTTATTATTGGAATTACTGCTAGTGTATTGATTTCTAGTCCTATCCATGCTATTAGTCAATGGGTACTGAAAATTGTTAGTGATGTGCCTAACAGTAGGCTTAATGAAATAATTATAAGAATGTATGGGGACATTAGTATGGGAAGGGTATAAACCAACATTTTCGGGGTATGGGCCCGATAGCTTATTTAGCTGACCTTACTAGAATGTGGTGTAATGGAAACACAAAGGATTTTGAGTTCTTTGATGTAGGTTCAAATCCTATTGTTCTAGAAATAAGGGGGTTTTCACCTCTATTATTTATCCTATCAAGATAACTCTTTTGTCAGACATATTTCTTTAGATTTGTGGTGGGATACATGATAGTGCAATTGGGATAGAAATAAATCATAAGCAGCATGCTAATGTAATTGGTAGAAAGTTTTTTCATAGTAGATGTATTAGTTGGTCATATCGAAATCGTGGGTATGAGGCTCGAATTCATAGAAATAAAATTGTAAGTAGTATTGTTTTTGTTATGAATGAAGCTGTATTTAAGTACTTAAAGTTTTCTACAATTGATGATCCTAAAAATAAAATAGCTGTTATAGCGTTTATAACAATAATGTTTGCGTATTCTGCTAAAAAGAATATGGCAAAGGGGCCTGCTGCGTATTCTACGTTGAAGCCAGATACTAGTTCTGATTCTCCTTCTGTAAGGTCGAATGGAGCTCGGTTTGTTTCTGCTAGGGTTGAGATATATCATATTATGGCTAGTGGTCATGCAGGTATGATCAATCATATATTTTCTTGTGTTGTAATTAGAGATTTAAGTGTAAATGACCCGTTTATTAGTATAATGGAAAGTAGAATAATTGCAAGTGTTACTTCGTAGGAGATAGTTTGGGCTACAGCTCGTAGGGCTCCAATTAATGCATATTTAGAGTTTGAAGCTCATCCAGATCATAAAATTGAATACACTGACAGTCCTGATAAGGCTAAAATAAATAATAGTCCTATATTTATGTCAATTAGTGTTTGGGGTATTGGTAGTGGGACTCAAATTGTTAGGGCTAATGTTAGGGCTAGAATGGGTGCAATAATAAATATTGAAACAGAGGATGTAAGAGGTCGTAAAGGTTCTTTAGTAAATAGTTTTACGGCATCAGCAAATGGCTGTAGTAGTCCATATGGTCCTACAATGTTAGGTCCTTTACGAAATTGTATATATCCTAGTACTTTTCGTTCAATAAGAGTAAGGAATGCTACTGCTAGCAGTACTGGGACAATGTAAAGTAATAAATTTATAATGAACATATATTAAGGAGAGGATTTGAACCTCTGATAATAAAGGCTTAAGTTTTATGCAATTACCTTCTCTGCCACCTTAATAGCTCTTTTCTAGAGTGTAAATATTTTTGAATTAAAATATTGAGATAAAATCATATGTTGGTTCTAAGGCTCATTTGGTAATGTTGGCCTTATTTCTCTTGTCCTTTCGTACTGGGAGAAATAAATATACAGATAGAAACCGACCTGGATTTCTCCGGTCTGAACTCAGATCACGTAGGACTTTAATCGTTGAACAAACGAACCATTAATAGCGGTTGCACCATTTGGATGTCCTGATCCAACATCGAGGTCGTAAACCCTAAATTGTCGATATGGGCTCTTAAATAGGATTGCGCTGTTATCCCTGGGGTAACTTGGTCCGTTGATCAATATATGGGTCAATTACTGGTAGTGATACACTTAAATTAGTTGATTTAGGTTATATCATTCGGAGGTTTTTTTGTGCTCCGAGGTCACCCCAACCAAAGACTATAAATTATATTTAGAATGAAGTTGCATCCTTGGATTAATAAGTTAATTTTAATTAATTTATGAGTCTTAAGCTCCACAGGGTCTTCTCGTCTTGTATTTTAATCCCCGCCTCTGCACGGGGAGGTCAATTTCACTGATTGAGAATAAGAGACAGTTAAACCCTCGTTATGCCATTCATACAAGTCTCTATTTAAGAGACAAGTGATTATGCTACCTTTGCACGGTCAGGATACCGCGGCCGTTAAAGTTTTACTCACTGGGCAGGCAGTGCCTCTAATACTTATTATGCTAGAGGTGATGTTTTTGGTAAACAGGCGGGGTTTTAGTTTGCCGAGTTCCTTTTATTCTTTTTAATCTTTCTTTAAATGCACTCCTGTGTTGGGTTAACAATAATATTTAGAGATGGCTAGTAGTAGAATTATGTCAAATAGTTTGTTAATTGTTAGTGGATTTTCCGTTTCTAATTTAAGCTAGTGCAAAGAGAATTATTTCATGTTACTAATATTAGCATTATGTCTTCTATACATAAATAGAATCATCCAATAGAAAATTAGGGATTTTGATTTTTTTGTGGAATTAAATTAATTTAATATTTGAGCTTTAACGCTTTCTTAATTGGTGGCTGCTTTTAGGCCAACTATGTATTTGTTTTTATCATTATCCTCTAAACAAGTTTGTTTACATTATCAAAAGAGTTGTCCCCCTTTTGATTAGCTTTTAAATCTAAGTTTAGTTTATTTGTACTTAAATTAAATTTAAAGTTGAACTTAAATTCATATTTTGGATAACCAGCTATCTTTAAGTTCGGTTGGCTTTTCACCTCTACTATAAAATCTTCTCACTATTTTGCTACATAGATGAGTTGGCTCTTTTATGCTGTTTTATAGTAGCTCACTTAATTTCGGGGAGGTGGGCTAAATTCTTTTTGTCCAATTATTGCTAGCTAAATCATTATGCAAAAGGTACAAGATTAAATCTTTGCTTATTTGTGCTTTAAATCATTTCTTTCATTTTTCCCTTACGGTACTGTCGTTATTGCTCCTGTGTTAATTTTTCTATCACCTATACTAAATTTGTGATTAATGATTTATTTTTAATTATAAATGTTTTTAATTTGGTTTGTGTGGGCTTAATATTAGCTCAAAATGGTCAGTGGTAACTGAAATCTTTTAGGTGTAAGCTAAATGCTTTTGATTAAGCTACATTTTGATAATCCAAGTGCACTTTCCAGTACACTTACCATGTTACGACTTTTCTCCTCTTTATCATATTGTTATTAATTAGTTATAATGATTATAATGGTTGAGGAGGGTGACGGGCGGTGTGTGCGCGCCCTATTGCCTATTTCAATTAAGCACTCTATTCTTAATTTACTACTAAATCCTCCTTCAGGCATCTTATTTCATTAGATGATTCGTTTATTCTCTAAACTAGAGAATGTAGCCCATTACTTCCCCCTTCATTTGTTACACCTTGACCTAACGTTTTTATGGTTAATGATTTTGCTTACTTTTTATCCCTGTTGGGGTAGGCTGACGATGGCGGTATATAGACTGAATTGGCAAGAAGGGGTTAGGTATATCGGGGTTTATCGATTATAGAACAGGCTCCTCTAGATGGGTTTAGGGCACCGCCAAGTCCTTTGAGTTTCAAGCATTAGCTAGTAGTTCTCTGGCGAGTTATTTTGTTTGTTGAATTAACTTAGGTTTATGGCTAAGCATAGTGGGGTATCTAATCCCAGTTTGTGTCTTAGCTTTCGTGTGTTCAACAGTATTAAAGTCACTTTAGTGGTTTATTTTAGTGCTAACTATAACGTATTACAGTTTGGTTAGATATAAACTTTATTATAGGGAGTTGTCTAAACACGCTTTACGCCGTGAATCTATTAATTTGGGTTAATCGTATGACCGCGGTGGCTGGCACGAAATTTACCAACCCTAAGTAATTATGACTTAGTCAAACTTTCGTTCATGGCTTAATGTTAGTCACTGCTGTTTCCCGTGGGGGTGTGGTAAAGCAAGGTGTAATGGGCTACTTTAAGTGTGCCTGATACCAGCTCCTTTTAACTTAAATTGAATTAGTTTTGAGGGCATTCTCACAGGTGGGCGGAAACTTGCATGTGTAGGTCTAATTAAAATTAATAGAAAGGC